GGAATTCTCTCCGCTTTGAGAATCTAGAATATGTAAAAAATTCTTTTGTTTACCTTACCAAATTCGAAAAAAAAAGAATACTTTCTTTTTGTTAACAAAAAAACACATGATACTCGATTTTTTTTTAGTATATCTTTTCATTTTCAAGGTGGGGAGTATTATTTTCCCCATCAATCTATTTCTTCCAATAATATAAGTTTTTTCTATATATTCACTTTCGCTAGAAGATCAAATATCTTTCATTACTAAAATCATTGAAACTAAAATTCTAAACCCTTTTGTGTAACTTTCTTACTCTTACTTTTCGATTTGTTCGAAATTCCTATATAGACCACCCTATATCTCTTGTGATCAATCCATTCAAAAATACTTATTGAAATTATTCTGGATAAAAAATGGGCCAATTGTGAATGATTCAAAATGGATTCTTTTTTTTATTAATATTCATTGATAAACTTGCATTTTTTGTTTTCGATTTTTGAGATCAACTAAATTTTTAAATAGTTCATTAAAACAAAAATTTGAGTTTTCCCCCTTAATTGAATAGTAGGGTTTTAAAATTTTGCAAGAATTCAAGTTGAAGAGAGTATAAAATAAGATGCACGAAATCAAAATGAAGACTCTAAACTAAAATAATGAACTTTGAAATACCTATGTTGAAGAAATTTTTATTCATCAATTTGAAGCTTTCCTAAAAAAATATTGCAACCAATCGAATTCTTAAACCTAGACGATTGCTTATTCATAGGCTATTATGAGTTCAAGATAAGCCGCTATGGTGAAATTGGTAGACACGCTGCTCTTAGGAAGCAGTGCTAGAGCATCTCGGTTCGAGTCCGAGTGGCGGCATGTCATCTCCTAAAAAAAGTAAATAGATCCTATAATGAATCCAACTCTACATATAGATTTTATAATAAAAGAACTCCTATAATCTTATGATATTTTCAACCTTAGAGCATATATTAACTCATATTTCTTTTTCGCTCGGTTCAATTGTACTTACAATTCATTTGATAACCTTTTTAGTCGATGAAATCGTAAAACTATATGATTCATCCGAAAAGGGCATGATAATGAATTTGTTCTCTATAACAGGATTATTAGTTACTCGTTGGATTTATTCGGAACATTTTCCACTAAGTGATTTATATGAATCATTAATCTTCCTTTCATGGAGTTTTTCCCTTATTCATATAGTTCCGTATTTCACAAAAAAGAGAAATATTCTAAGCACAATAATTGGCCCAAGTGCTATTTTTATCCAAGGCTTTGCTACTTCAGGTCTTTTAACTGAAATACACAAATCTACAATATTAGTACCAGCTCTTCAATCTGAGTGGTTAATAATGCACGTAAGTACGATGATATTAGGCTACGCTGCCCTTTTATGTGGATCATTATTATCAGTATCACTTATAGTCATTACAGTTAGAAAAAAGAAAAAGTTTTTTGCTACGAGTAATCGTTTTTTAAATTTCAATGGTTCCTTTTTCTTTGGTGAAATCGAATACACGAACGAACGAAGTAATATTTTCAAAAAAACTTCTCTTTTAAATTATTACAGGTCCCAATTGATTCAACAATTGGATTATTGGAGTTATCGAGTTAGTAGTCTAGGATTTATCTTTTTAACGATAGGAATTCTTTCTGGAGCAGTATGGGCTAACGAAGCATGGGGATCGTATTGGAGTTGGGACCCAAAAGAAACTTGGGCTTTTATTACTTGGATCGTATTTGCGATTTATTTACATACTCGAACAAATATAAAATTGCAGGGTACCTATTCAGCAATTGTGGCGTCTATTGGATTTCTTATAATTTGGATATGCTATTTTGGGATAAATCTATTAGGAATAGGACTACATAGTTATGGTTCATTTACATTAACATAATAATTGAATTGAACACAATTTTAAGGGGTTATGATGAATAGGAATAGAAAAGTGTACAGCACATATCAGATAAAAAAACTTTGTGTTAACAGGTGAGAACCCTACGAATCACTACACTATTAAATTCGTAGGGGTTCTCACCTGTTCAAATTTATTTTTTTTTTACTTAACGTAAGAGAAGAAAAAAAACCTCTTTTTGTCATTGTATAACGAACATAAAAAGATATTATTTTTTTCTTTTTTATTCATCAAAACTATCCAGAAAAAGAATTAGATAGAATGACTTCAACCTTTTGAACTGATAGTGAAAGAACAAAATCAGGATACATACCAATACCTAGTACGGGTAAAAAAATAGAGGTCAAAAGAAATAACTCTCGCGGTCCAGAATCACAAAAATAAGAGGTTGGTACATTAAATATCTTGTATCCATAGAACATCTGGCGTAACATAGATAATAAATAAATAGGAGTTAATATGATTCCAATTGCCATTATAAAAGTAATTAGTAGTTTTGTCATTAAAAAATATTTTGGACTAGTAAGTAGTCCAAAAAAGACTATTAATTCGGCAACAAAACCACTCATACCTGGTAATGCAAGGGAGGCCATCGAAAAGCTACTGAACATCGTGAATATTTTTGGCATTGGGATAGCTATTCCACCCATTTCGTCAAGATACACAAGACGTATTCTATCATAAGTAGTTCCGGCCAAGAAAAAGAGTGCAGCACCGATAAATCCATGAGATATTATTTGTAAAAAGGCTCCGTTGAGCCCCATATCAGTGATAGAGCCTATTCCTATAATTATGAAACCCATATGTGATACAGAGGAATAAGCTATTCTTTTTTTTAAATTCCGTTGACCCATAGATGTTGAAGCTGCATAGATTATTTGCATTGCACCTACTATCATCAACCAAGGAGAAAATATAGAATGAGCATGGGGAAATAATTCCATATTTATTCGAACTAATCCATACGCTCCCATTTTTAATAAGATTCCGGCTAGAAGCATACAAGTACTATAATGCGCTTCTCCATGGGTATCTGGTAACCATGTATGTAGGGGTATGATTGGTAATTTGACAGCAAAAGCAATAAAAAATACAATATATAATAGTATTTCCAAGCCCACAGGATAGAGCTGATTAGCTAATATTTCAAAATTTAGTGTTGGTTCATTAGAACCATATAAACCGATACCCAGAACTCCCATTAAAAGAAAAACAGAACCACCCGCAGTGTACAAAATAAATTTTGTAGCTGAGTACAGACGTTTTTTTCCTCCCCACATGGATACAAGTAAATAAACGGGAATTAATTCTAACTCCCACATCAGGAAAAAAAGTAAAAGGTCTCGAGAAGAAAATAATCCTATTTGCCCACTGTACATTGCTAACATCAGAAAATGAAATAATCGAGAATCTCGAGTAACTGGCCAAGCCGCTAAAGTAGCTAAAGTCGTGATGAATCCCGTTAGTAAAATGGGTCCTACAGAAAGTCCATCTATTCCTAATCTCCAATGAAAATAAAAAAAATTGATCCATTTGAAATCCTCTACTAGTTGGATTAATGGATCATCCAATTGAAAATGATAACAGAATGCATAAGTCGTTAGAAGAAGTTCTAAAATAGAAATGCATATAGTATACCAGCGAATTACTCGATTTCCTATATGTGGAAGAAAGAAAATTAATGAACCCGCCGATATTGGCAAAACTACAATTATTGTTAATAAAGGAAAATGATTCGTGGTAAAGACAAGATACATTTGGGCCAGAAAAATCCGTGCTCAAAATATTTTTATTTGATTTTGAGCACGGATTTTGTCGGTAAAAAAAGATGGATTCAAGGAGAGTTTTATGGAACGTATCAATAAGCTAGACCCATACTACGAGTTGTTTCTTGCGATAAATAAACTCGAACACTCAAGAAATCAGTCGGACAGGCAGACTCACATCGCTTACAACCAACACAGTCTTCGGTCCTTGGGGCAGAAGCTATTTGTTTAGCTTTACATCCGTCCCAGGGTATCATTTCTAATACATCAGTGGGGCACGCTCGAACACATTGAGTACATCCTATACATGTATCATAAATCTTTACTGAATGTGACATTGTATCTATACAGTTTTGAACATCATAAGATTTCAATCTAGTAAACTAACTTATAAATGGATCCTATATTTAGATACCAGACGAATCAATGAGTGATCGGAATCAATCTACTTCCGAATTCATTAGGGCCAAAATACTTTGATTTCTTCTTTTTTTGCAACCGTGATCATACTTTACCTATCAAGCCTGCTAATTTGAATTAATTTATGACTATTCGAATTTCGATTTATATGATTAATACTATTTATTCAACAAATTTGATTGGTTAATACGAGTTGATTTTCTGTTACGATAAATTGATGAAACAATAGCGGGTCCAATAGCTGCTTCAGCGGCTGCAATAGCTATAACAAAAATTGAGAAAATATCTCCTATTAATTGACGATTATCAAAAATATCAGAAAATGTTATAAAATTTATATTAACTGAATTTAATATAAGTTCAAGACACATAAGAGCTCGAATCATATTCCGACTTGTGATCAATCCATAAATACCAATAGAAAATAAATAGGCACTTAAAACAAGTACATGTTCTAGCATCATTAACCAACTCCTTATCAATTTTGATTCCTTTCAATCTGAACAATAATTCAATCGATTCGATTCTAACAAGTAGGAAACAAGGGAATATATTAGTAATAGATCGATAGAAAAAAGGATTTCTATTTTAGACAGCAACTAAAAGAATTATAACATTCCTTTTTCGTTGATTCTATTTGAATTCTTCGTTTTAAAGATTTATTATTGACGAGCTATAACAATTGCACCTATTAAAGCAACTAAAAGAATTATTGAAATGAGTTCAAATGGAAGAAAAAAATCTGTTGATAAATGAATTCCAATTTGTTGACTATTACTTATCAAATCGTGCTCTAGAATCTGGTTTGATTTTGTAGTCCAAATGATCCCATACCACGACATATCTGGAATAGTAGTAATTAGTGAAATAAAAAGACTTGTACAAACCATTGAAGTAACTCCACCCCCAACGGTCCAAAGAGAAAAATCTTTGTAATATTCTGACCCATTCATGAACATCACAGCAAAAATGATTAAAACATTTATGGCTCCTACATAAATAAGAAGCTGTGTAGCAGCTACAAAATACGAATTCGATAAAATATAGAATAAGGATATACAAAAAAGAACTAATCCCAACGAAAAGGCCGAATAAATTGGATTCGGAAGTAATACTACTCCCAGACTTCCTAATATAAGACCCGATCCCAAAAAGACTAAAAGAAAATCATGTATTGGTGCAGGTAAATCCATTTTATTTTATAGAAAAAAAAGAAATCGAAATATTTCATGACTTTATTGAACTGACCAGGAAAGAGGAGGTTATCAGGATACTTCTTAATCTTAATTGACTTAAATTTGAATGGGGGTGATGTGGATTGATGTAGATAGAGTTATGGGGCTACTCTATATTATCGAAAGCAGAGTTTCAAACTATATATTTTGAAATTATATTCGAATAGAAATGGACTTTCAATTCAAATTAAACCACAATTATCGCCAAGTAACCGCTCATTTGTATTGACCAAGCAAAAACCGCATTCCCTAATTCAAGAAAAAAATAACTTTTGAATCTAAAGGAATGTTTTTTGAATAGCGATTTTATACATTTTTGATTTGAGGTGAATTCGAATAAATTGTTCGAATTGTATAATCGTCAATTATTGACACCGGTAACCGACCTAAAGAAATTTGATTATAATTCAATTCATGACGATCATAAGTGGAAAGCTCATATTCTTCAGTCATTGATAAACAATTTGTTGGACAATACTCAACGCAATTACCACAAAATATACAGATTCCAAAATCAATACTGTAATTAAGTAATCGTTTCTTTCGAATATCAGATTGAAATTTCCAATCAACAACAGGTAGATCTATAGGACATACGCGAACACATACTTCACAAGCAATGCATTTATCAAATTCAAAGTGTATTCGGCCTCGGAAACGTTCCGGTGTGATCAATTTTTCGTAGGGGTATTGAATAGTTACAGGTAAACGATTCGCATGGGACAAGGTAATCATGAAACCTTGACCGATGTACCTGGCAGCTCGTAGTGTTTGTTGACTATAATTTAATAACTCAGTTAGCATAGGGAACATATCGAATATCTATAAATAAATTGATACTTGTTTCTTTCTCTTGTTTCAGATAAGTTGTGAATAGGGAATTATTTTACAGTGAAAGAAGTTGGGACGAAGTTGTTAATAATAAATTACCTAGCGAAATAGGTAAAAGAAATTTCCATCCAAGATTTAAAAGTTGGTCTATTCTCAGTCTCGGTAAAGTCCATCTTGTTGCAATAGAAATGAACAAGAACAAATAAGTTTTAGCTAATGTAATAAAGATATCAATTATTGTTCCAAAAACCGTACTTTTTTTTTTAATGTCAAAAAGCTCAGGAACGGATATGTATGGAATATAAAGATTCCAACCCCCAAAGTAAAGAACTGTTACAAATAATGAAGAAACAAGTAGATTTAGATACGAAGCAACGTAAAATAAACCAAATTTTATACCTGAATATTCGGTTTGATAACCTGCTACTAATTCTTCTTCTGCTTCTGGTAAATCAAAGGGTAATCTCTCACACTCGGCTAGAGAAGAAATTAGAAAAACTATAAACCCTATAGGTTGCCGCCACACATTCCACCCCCAAAAACCATATTTTGACTGTGCTTCAACTATATCAACTGTACTTGAACTATTAGATAATCATAGTCGACGATAACATGACCGCTCCTGTCGCTATTAAAGAACCGTACATGAGATTTTCAACTCATACGGCTCCTCATAGGTCACAAATAAATCTAAGGACCCTTCATCATTATTTTGATGTGGTTATAAGATCGATGAGAGTCAAACGCTTATTCTAAGGTTTTGAATTAGACCAATGAAATTCTGTCTGCTAGATTTCGAATAAGTAAAGTGCTTCTGAATTGATCTCATCCTTTAATAATTTTCATTTTTCTTTGTTGATTAAAAACTTTATCCTTGAATAAAAAAAGACTTTTTAGACGAATATCACATAGATATCTCAACCTATCATTTTCGATTACGAAAAAGAATTATCGATTGCATTTCATAATAAGAATTCTATCTTTATAAATAAGATAGGTATGAATAAAAAAATATATTTTTGCAATTCTAGTCTTTCTATTTTATTTCGTTCCTATTCTCCTTTCTCAAAAAAAAGGTACTTTATCCAAAGTAAAAGATTTCTTCGTTCTTGATAGTTATTAACTTAATCGGTGGATAGGAACATACTCTAGATCGAAATTGTCGGGAGTACTTCTTAATCATTTCTACCAACTTAAAACCCCAACTCAAATTCCTTTTCTATAAATAAATATCCTATTGGATAATTTCCAGAATCTCTATTATTAATCATTTGTGTATCTTGGTCTTCCTAACCATCCACTCATTTTGTTTGAATCTCCCATTAGGGTAATCGCTATGTTAATAGATGGTAAAAACCCCATAAGTTGATCTTTTGAACCCGCTTCAAGTCATGATGACTAATCAACCAATCTTGGGGTAAACAGTCTCGACTGCTTATGTCTTTACTTTCACTTAATTCTTGTACATAGGAAATGAGATTTAATTCCGTTAACAGCAAATCTTTAAGCCGTTTTATTTCACTCATATAACTATCTGGTTTAGTTTATCAACCCCAATGATGAATAAAAAAATAGAAAATAGATATTCAGCTCATTTAACTTTCTTGCTATAAATAAAAGAAATAGGGGAAATTTTATGTATCACTGAATCGCACGTAGAGATATTGATAATACACATAGAGTTAATGGTATTTCATAACTAATTGATTGAGCAGCAGCCCTTAATCCACCCAAAAAGGAATACTTATTATTTGATCCATATCCCGACATAAGAAGTCCAACGGGAGCAAGGCTTGAAATGGAGATCCATAAAAAAACACCAATACTAAGATCAGCTAGAATAAGTGCATAGCTAAAAGGAATTACTGAATAACTTAGCAAAATGGATATGACCGCTATGGATGGCCCCATACTGAATAAACGAGTATCGCCTCTAGATGGAAGAAGATTTTCTTTGAAAAGTAGTTTTGTACCATCTGCTAAAGCTTGAAGAATTCCTAAGGGCCCCGCGTATTCAGGTCCAATACGCTGTTGTATTCCTGCAGATATTTCTCTTTCTAACCAAACAATTACTAGTACACCTAGTGTGATTCCTAATACAAGAGTAAAAATAGGGACAAGTATCCATATGATCCCATGGACCTCTTTTAAGGATTCCAATCTGGAAAAAGAATTGATAGTTTGTATTTCAGTTGTATCAATTATCATTTCAACGATCAACTTCTCCCATAATGATATCTATGCTACCTAGTATCGTCATAATATCAGCCAATTTCATTCTTTTAACTAACTGAGGAAGAATTTGCAAGTTGATAAAACCCGGTGGTCGGATTTTCCATCTCCAAGGAAAAACACTCTGATCTCCTATCATAAAAATTCCCAATTCGCCTTTTGGTGCTTCAACTCTTACATAAAGTTCTTGCTTCGACAATTCAAAAGTTGGAGAAGGTTTTTTACTAATAAATCGATATTGAAAATCATTCCATTCGTGGTTTTTTATTCTATCAAAGCGTCGGATTTCTAAATTCTCATAGGGTCCCCCTGGAATTCCTTCCAGAGCCTGTTGGATAATTTTTATGGATTCTGTCATTTCACCGATTCGTACTAAATAACGCGCTAACGAATCCCCTTCTTTTTGCCATTGAACTTCCCAATCAAATTCGTCGTAACACTCATAACGATCAACTTTACGAAGATCCCATTGCATTCCGGAAGCTCGTAGCATTGGTCCTGATAAACCCCAATTTAGTGCTTCTTCTGCGCCAATAATGCCTACGCCTTCAACTCGTTCTAAAAAAATAGGATTCCGTGTAATAAGCTTTTGATATTCAGCAACCCCGGTTAAAAAATAATCGCAAAAATCCAAACATTTATCTATCCAGCCATGAGGTAGATCAGCAGCTACTCCTCCGATACGAAAATAATTATGCATCATGCGCATACCGGTGGCAGCTTCGAATAGGTCATATATAAATTCTCGTTCTCGAAAAATATAGAAGAAAGGAGTTTGTGCCCCAATATCTGCCATAAAAGGGCCAAGCCATAACAAATGGGAAGCGATACGACTCAACTCCAACATAATAGCTCTGATATAGCTAGCCCTTTGAGGTACTTGAATATTGCCTAGCTGTTCCGGTCCATTTACAGTTATTGCTTCTGTGAACATAGTAGCTAAATAATCCCAACGCGTTACATAAGGCAAATATTGTATAATTGTTCGATTTTCCGCAATTTTCTCCATCCCTCTATGTAAATAACCCAATATTGGTTCACAGTCAATAACATCTTCACCATCCAGAGTAACTATCAGTCGAAGAACACCATGCATTGATGGGTGGTGAGGGCCCATATTGACTATCATGAGGTCTTTTCTTGTAGTTGATGCAATCATAAGTTTTTTCCCGAGTAATTCTTCCATGCATTTCTGAAAGTAAAAAGAAGTTCATCAAAATTGAAATGAATAAGTTTAAATGATATCACACTTCAAATTAACGAGTTTTTATTTCTCGAATATCCAACCGACCCATTAATTCTTTAGAGCGCCCTATATTTTTTTTTGACAAATAAGCCAGAAGCCGTTGACGTTTTCCCAAAATTTTTCGCAAACCTCTCTGAGATGAAGAGTCTTTTTTGTGCAATTCCAAATGTGAAGTAAGTCTCCTTATTTTAGTGGTGAAACTGAATACTTGAAATTCAATAGACCCTTTGTTTTCTTTTTGAGAAAAAATAGAAATGAATGAATTTTTGACCATCAAAAAATGCCCCTTGCTCCCTTTTTTTACAGATATGGATTTTACTGATCAGTAATAATAATGCCATTCATTTTAATGTGGTATATACAATAATATAATTTATGAACTCCTAATTTTCTGAAGTCAAATCCATCAATCCAATTTTAAATTGGATTTAGATAGAGGATATAAAAGGATTGGTACATTTTCACATCGAATAATTTAGACTGAAAATGAAGCAGGTTCTGTTGATTTCTTTCGCGATCTAATTGAGACAAATTTAGTATTGGCTATTCGAATGAAATGTAAGACTTGTGGTGTGTGTATTTGATTGCTTTCATATACCCTATAAGCATATAGTAAGTATATAGTCAAAAAGAGTATTATTCACGAATTTTTAATCGTGGATACATCTGTATCCTTAACATACAAAAATGACTGCCATTGTTGGTATAAAACCAAGAACGATTCATACAAGCTAAATCTTCTAATCGATAATTAGGCCAAAGAAAAAGCTTTAATTTAATTAATTTCTTTTTCTCTCTATCCGGATGTTTATTATCAGCCGAAACTTGGTTTATATTTTTTACGTTCTTCTCGTTCCAAAATACTGAATTTCTATCTACACCATTCCTACTCTTTAAATTGAAACAAATTATAATTCTCAATTTTCTACGACATCTAAACGATAAAATATTTTCAGGAACAAGCAAATCTAAATGAGTTTTCTGTTTCGTTTCGGTTATTCTTTGATGTGGTGAACTAGCTTCATAAAAATTATTCTTAGAAACATATCTGTGTTCTTGGTATTTTTGATTAGTTTGGTGCTTACTCTTATGAAATAACGAAATACCTATGATTTGATACATAATCAATTGTCCATCGTCGTTTCTAGGCAACCGAATGGGTTCTATAATCAATACTCCCCTTTTCATCAATTCTGTAAGAGTTAAATTCTTCTGAATCAACATTATATCCAAACTTATTTCTCTCTTTTGAATCGAGGATATAATAATTTTCCTTGGATCTATCAGTCTAAGGAGGAGACAATATACCTTGATATTATTGATCATTTTTTGATTCAAAGTATCGTCCCATCTCAATTGAAAAAGCAAATAACGTTTCAAGAAGAAATCTAGTTCTGCTTCTGTGTTACTTTTGTATTGTTTTTGCTTTTTCCCTTTTTTTATGTCCGATCTTTCATAATTTTCTTCAATGTATTTTTGTTGTGAAAGAATAGAACGAAGATATCCTTGACCTGTGGATTCTTTTTGTTCTTGATTTCGATGATTTTTAGTCGATGGTATCAAAAAACTTATTTTTTCCTTTTCATTGATCTTTTTATTTTCACTACTTTTTTTCTTTCTATTCAAATTTAAAAGAAGTAATTTACTTGGTATAAACCAAGGTTTTGTTTTATATGCATTATAAAGTAACACAAATTCGGGGAAGAACCAAAGTTCCAGATTCGATATGGGATGCTTTAACATTTTTTCATTCATTCCCATCCAATCAAAAAATACTTTGTGGGGGTTTGGTGGATTGATTTCTGGAATAATAAGATAAAAAAGATCTTTTTTATTAATTATTTGAGAATTATTAGGACCAATCCGAGTATCTTGATTTCTATTAGTATTGATCGCGATCCAGGTTTCAATATCTACCCTTTGTATAAGAGAAAAATTGATAATTTTCCAATCAAAATATTTTCTATCGGCAGTTTTTTGCATAGATAGAATATCGATGTTTCCTAGAAAATTATTGATAGAAATACTCCTCAGCATATCAAAAAGGGTGTCTTTATGTGTGTTATAAGAAATCTCTTGCTTATTATTTTCTTGAAAGGGAGATCTAGAAAAAAAGCATTCTGTTTTATTTTCATAATTAAAAAATTTATATGATAAAAGATCATATCTATAGTATTTTTTAAAATTATATTTTTTATTCGATTTATTCACTAATGAATCGACTTCAATTTTTTGGTGTTTTTTGGAATTAATTAATTCTTTTTTTTGATATGAATGCCATTTTCTTAAAGTTTCCTTTTTCGTCATACGACAGTGACGAACCCTATTTCGCCACTTTTCTGATATTAATCTAGACCATCTGATCTGAGATAAATCATATTGATTATACCCTTTCAACCAGCCTTTCCATTGATTCATTTTATAACTCGAAAGTTTTTTATCTCCTAATTTCGAATGAAACATCTCTTGTATTGCAAAAGACTCCTTTATTGCAGGCTTAAGAAAAAAATGGATTCCTTGATATTGAAGAATAGATCTTAATTTAGACGAGTTACTAACTTGGATTTTTGATAATTGGAAAAATACATATGCTTGTGACATGGAGGATAAGTCATAAAAATAATGTGAATTTTTTTTCCTAATACCATCAAGTGGCTTTTTTATAGTTGACAAAACCGGAATTTGATGTTTCTTTTTTTTAGTAATTTTTTCTTGTTTTCTTTCATTATTGTAAATGAATTTCTCAATAATTTTTTTTGTTGATTTAAGAAAAAGTTCTGTATTCATTCTGGGAATATTAATGATAGATAAAAACATAAATGTGTATATTCTTTCAATCAATAAGTTAAAAAAAGGGGAT